CGGCCTCCCCTGGCTCTTCCACCGTCCGGGCTCCCCTTCCCCCCTATGCTATGCTCCCCCGGCGCAGGCCTACCACGCTTCGCGCCTGCGGCGTTTTCGCCAGACGGTCTTTGCCAGTAGTGCCATCCTCCCCGCTGGCTGTATGGGCGGGTTGTCCCTCGCTGCTGCTTCTGTTAGGCTATGGATTAGAGGAACAAATGTAGTTGAATAGAGGAGCGGGCGGGTTACACGTTCCACTGTGCCGAGATGTGAGGTGCAGGTGGTGATGATCACCCCGGGGTATGCGCTAGCGCCCTTGACAGGCACTCCAGAACCCGCCAACGCTCGTGAAAACCCGGGTCGGTCGGTCCTCCATTCATCTGACCGGAAGTGTGGATAACGAGGCCACCTTCACAACCTTTTCCCCTCTGTCCCTATGTTGTAATAAGGTAGGGCGGTTCGCTTGAGTTGCTCAACCGCCCCTTAGCCCGGTGCTCATGACGCGCTACGAAACCTCCACCGTGCCGGGGGACCAAGCAGGGCATAGCTAGCGGCATAGGAGCCGACTCGGCATCAGCGGCTTCGTGCCGCACTGGAGTGATCCAATATGTGGTTCCGCACGTTCCACCACTTCTCCGTTCATTTCCAATACTGATCGTGAAACACCATGAGCAGCAGGATGTTGAGGTCCGAAATTCGAAGTGAAATTTTGGATTTGCCTGTTCCTAGTCGTCATGGGAAAGAAAGGCAGAAATAAGAAAGAAATTCTTCCCTGAGAGCTTTAGACTTTGACCAACGGGTCCTCAAAGCAAGCTGTCCTCCCCCACCGCGCAAAAGCCCACCCTCTAGCCCTAAAGTCAAGGGTTTTCCCAGATTCATCTCATTTTTTTTTCTCTGTAAAACCGCCCTAAGCAGACCAAGCTTCCTTAGCGTACTGAGCCTACCTATTCAAGAGACCCGGAGACTAGCCGCTATACTAAATACTAATCCCAGAGCCCGATACCCATCTTCAGCTTCTCAGCTTCGAAGGTGAATGTTCATATAAATTAGAGATGCCTAAAGTCCAGTAGCATGACTCAAGGAGCCTATTCTTTTAGTAAACCTTTAGTTGCTTTCATAGAAGAAGCTCCCTTATGGGAAGAACGATAGGGGTACTGATCACTACCCGAATCTTCTACTTTTGAAGAAAAACCTCTTCACGATTGATCCTGGGTTAGAGTTAGCTAGACTCTTGGATAAATCGAGTTTCCCTCTCTATACGTACAGCCTCTCTGTCCTAGACGACGGGGCCTCGAAGAAGTTCTGTTTTCATCTTACTATACGATGCCACCAAAGAGGGAAAGCGCGGAACTCTTAACGAAAGAATGGTTAGCTAAGCCATTATCACGAATGATAGGGACCAACGACCAACGGATACTCCAATCATTCTTATTAGTTGGTAAGAATTGGATTAGTACGGATGGCGCTTCACATTGCTGGCCCTATGCTCCTCGCTTGCGCGTTCCGCCTATCAAAGTTCTGTTCATTTCCAGTTCTGAGTCTCGTTATCTATTGAATTCGAACTTCATGGGTAGCGGGGAGAAGATGACCGATCCCCCTACTTACTATATTCTAATAGATGGAAGATTCTTTCGAAGGCAGCCGCTTTCTCTTCCATCACTGCAAAAGCACTGACCATCTTTCTTTTCTTCCCCTATCCCTTCTGCCAGAAGTCGCTCATAAACTCTTTCTGATATCCGCTGTTTCACGGACTCACAACGAATGGTGGTTTCTGCCCGGAGATGGACCATTTGTTACGGATAATTCCGATCTTCCTCGAACTGCCTTTCCTCTTGACTTGACTAGATCAGTATGACAAGAGATTCCCCGACCGATCCACATCAGCTTAAGCCATGAAATCCACGCCAACAGACATCGTTCACAAATCCATCTCCTTACCTATGGCCGCAGCCACAAAAAGTAGCTTTCCTCCTGCAATGAGAAAGTGATCAAGAACTCAGTTAGAAAGTTTCCATGTAGTTCTACTAATACCTGTTATAACTGCATTCTAAGCCAATGGGGCAAAGCACTTCTTTTTCGAGATAGGTTCGGGATTTAGATCAGAAGGGAAAGGTGTAAAAAAAAAAGTCTACCAACATAATCACATCTGCTTGGCTGGTCGACACAAGCAGGGTCGCCGGGAAAGATCCAGATGGGCTCCATTGAAAGCAAAGTCTAAGGGGGTAAAGGACCAGGTGAGCTGAAGGCGAACGGGGGACGTAAAGTGCTCTATAAGCACAATAAGGCGGGGAACTCTTCACATATATAATCTAGTTGTTGTTCGTACCATCACGCTATGGTCGAATGGACTCGTAGGGATGCGAACTGACGCAGTTCGATCACACTCAAGGCTATCACCTGCGCAGCATTCTAGGGTCAATTTCCACGCACCAGACAATGTCAGCTAACAGTCCTTGTCATTAAAGACTTCCACCCTTTCTACCTATCCCTAGTCTTCCTAAGAGGTACTATTATGGTAGGTAGTCACTATGCTCGTAGTGAGGCAGTTGACTAGAGAACCAAATGATTCGGTCCATCTCCGATCGGAGTGCTTTAATCGTCTGATGGCATACTTACTCTACTTTTAGTTTTGAATCTTCCGGCGAAAGCTTTAGCTGAATAATAATTCATTCGACAGATGCTTACAGGACTATCACACCGGTTGCAGCTACTATGACCTTCTTTTCTTCTCCTAGGGTCTTTCACTGGTCAGGCGAATCAAGGCCTTGGCGAGGCGAAGGGCTAATTGCCAGTAACAGCAATCTGAACCCATCCATGGCTGAATGGTTAAAGCACCCAATCATTGACTGGTTATTGTAGGGTTAAAGGGCCTTTCTATTGTATGGGTGGGGTTGGTTATCCAAGTGGTCAAATGCGTCTAATAGAATGGGTAAAGAAAGAGTAGCTGTGGATTGATCTCCTTTACCCGTCCATACTAAATAGAGTGTGGAAGTCATTGCTATTGATCGTACGCGGTGACGGTTAAGATTTTATTTGAGCCCTTAGGCAAAGGAGAGAGAAATCTATCTTTGCTATCACTGGCGCCTAAAGGATCGAAAGAGCTTGCATGGAACTCCAAGTCCCGCTTGGGGGACTTCCTATCCGTAAAGGTTACAGCTTTCGGTAAGATATTTTTGTAAAAGATCCACCCAACCCAATAGATAGGTACTACTACAGGAATGTGGCAGTAATAGGTGAACCTCTCAACGCCATAGATGAGATATGCACTCGTGTATCCATAGTGAGTAGTGAGGGAGAAGACTTTTGAGATTCATACGAATATAGAATACGGGAGTCCAATCCATATGGGAGTTGCTTCCTCCTAAGCTAGGGTGGAATACGGAGCGAGACTTTAGTATTAGTAGCAGCACCGCTTGCTGGAGATAGGGACCATGCTTGATGGACATATGAAAGCAGTAGGCTTATTTGAGTTCTTCCATACGGGGGCTTTCTCTCAACAGTGGATTTCACTCCCTACAAGCATGAATTAACACTTCTTTAAGAGCTTTAGCTGTCACTGTATCCGCCGGGAATATTGACATAAATAGAGTAGTTCGCTAGATTCACCAGCTATTTAATCACTTTTGCCAGCTATACGAAAGATACTTTTTCACTCGTAGCTTGAAAATGAACTTTCTTAAACTGGCTTTGCAACTACAACTTCCATTAGAACTAGATGGTTGGGAATTGACACTTACACTCCAAAGGCTTACCTTTTTTATGCTATTGGAGGGGCCTAGATCTTCAAGCCTTAATGTTAATGGAAAGATTCATTTCTAAATTTGTCTATTGCCCCTGGTACTCTAACAGGTTGGGGGGATATTGGATAGCTCTTTAGCAAAGGATCTTAGATAGGTTGGTTCTTTACTATAAGGGATCTTTTCTTACTCTACTATTGTATTGCATAAAAACCATATGATAGTGTTACTCCCTCCATATCGTGAAAGAAAGCATATTCAACACAAAATAGTCTTCTTAGTGCTTATCTCTTTTCAGCGGAACAGAAAGATATCCTATACTAGGCCATAAGAAACTGCGTCTTATGGTCCGGTCCATAGTTAGACCTTCCCCAATCCTCTCGTGACGATCCTGGTATACTAGAATGTGGGCCTTTAGCTCCTTATCATTAGCTCTTACGCTTTCATTTAAGGTCATTATACCAGGCCAGCCCTTGAAAAGACATATGCAAACCCATAGACATAGACAAGCTGGAGAGACAGGCATAGGACTACCAAAAGCTCACTACAATCTACAATCGGGGATCCCTAAATGCCTATTGGATTGGATGACAGACAGGGACCATATTCGATTGCCTCGTATAGAACCAACCCCCAAAAAGGTCACTGGAAATGGCTGGAATGAATTGTTTTCAAACTTCTTGCCCTAGAATTTTTTCTTACTTATTGAATAAAAAGAGCTAAGCACATATATTCTTTCCTTTCTTTCATTGGCTTACTTGCTGGATCAATTGCATTTCCCCTTTCCCGCAAGCGGTACCAACCCAATCGGCAAGGCATAAGATAAGATAGGGAGGCTCCTCACGCACAATCCACAAGAGGGTCGGTATCTCTTTTCATTGATTGATGAGTAAGGGCTCGATAGAATGCTTGATCGATGAGGGAAGGCAACGCCTTAACCAAGTCATCGCATTCGTCGCACCAATCATAGATAGAACCCGATCCTTGGATAGAATCCATAATCAGAAGTTCTCGGTACCGTTAGCATCTTCCCTTTGATTAGAATGTGAAGGTCCTTGCTCTCTCCTGACTGATAGGTTAAGGGGTGGCCCATGCACAAGGGATTATCTAATTTAGTTTCGAAAGAAAGTTCAGTTCAGAATACGAGCCTTCACTTGAATCTATCTCCTTTCCAGAAGGCTAGGCTAGGCAAGTGCTCTTGCTATCCCCTTAGTCGTGGGCGTGGGTAAGCCTCAGTAGTCTAGTCTGATTCTATTCTAGCGGTAGTAAATGGCCGAATCCTTCTGCCGGGATTGGTGTCGAGTCCGTTGTGAGAGGCGCTTAAAAGGCCGTTAAGGCATTACACTCAGGGGTGAACCCACAGGGGAGGGGAGAGGTTGCTTCCTAAAAACAACTGGGTTTGGCTCGTTGCCTTTGATTCCTTACCTAAGATAAAGGGTGCGTGCTTCAACATCTAAGTTTCACACAAGGAACCTCCTGCTCTTAAGGATAAACTACGATATTTGATGGACTGGCAGGTCAGCCACGTAATTTATCCCTCAAGCTGAACGAACTTGACCTGCTCCTTTAGTTTAGGGCTATAGAGTTTACTTGCTTCTCACTAACGGCAGAATCATGAGCTTCATCACTCGACTCTAAACCAAATTAAAAACACTCGGCTATAGGATGACAATCCTTCACTCCGGAAGGGTAGGTTCCATACCGACAAGACCTCCTATACCAGAATCAGCTCATTTCACACCAACTAAAGCGGAACTTAATCACCAAGGTAGAGTTGTATAAAGCCCTAATGTAACTGAACGAAGTGGAAAACCCGCAATACGATAGCAAAAACCTTCTGTGTGTAAGAAGAAAAGCTTAATCGAGTTAGGTAGGATGTAGATCGAGCGCAATAAGCTACAGGAGTGATTATTTCGCTTTGGAAGGAAAAAAGCATCTCAAATAAGGTCCTCACTCAGCTCTCAGGCTTACGGGGAAGAGGCTCTCAGAGCAGTTAGCGGCTAAAGAAGAGGATTACCTTATATGACTTAGCCTCAGTAACATCCCACGGGTGAGGAGATGGGCTAAAGAATTGATTCAAAGGTCATTGGATGAGATGAAATTGGTGTTGGGCCTAAGGGCTTTCTTTCTGACTTTACCTGCGTTGTAGTAGTTAAAGGAAGCTCAGGCTGCTTTTTCTACGTAATTTCTAGTCGAAGAAAAACCTATCTAATCTTATGATATTTCGGCTACTCCTTTGACTGACGCTGCTAAAGGCTGCAACTTAGTCAAAGAGGTCAACTTCCGAAGTATCTTACTACGGATCAGAGAGGGGATAAGGCATTAAAAGCTCTTGTTTTCTACTTTCTTACCCTGTCTTCACCTCAGGGAAGCTCCGGCTCCATTGCAGACTGAGGAAAAGTCTTAGAATTAAGTCCTGGAAAGACTTTGTCTTGTCGTCATAGGCTTCTTAAGTTACACGGCTTGAGTCTAAAGATCGGACTTCTATTGCACTACTGACCTTAGACAGATCTGCTAGGTGAGGAAAGCTTAGCTTCCAGGTCTAGTCTAATAGGCAGTTGCAGGTCATTACTTCAGCGTCACAATCTCATTTGACTCAATCCCCGGTTTCCTCTGCTCTAAAGTCTAGTCCCTTATCTTCAAAATCACTGATCCGGGAGGATGCTTTTGCAGGTTCTCCTTGTGTACAAAATCCCCGCCTGCCTCATTTATGGTAGGCCTGGAAGAAGAAAGCTAAGTCTGATTCTTTCGCTTGGCTTAGTCTCCATCCTTCTGGTGAATAGCCCTCTTTATTAACTTAACTCAACCCGGAAAGAAGTCCCAGAGGGCAGAGGTAAGTCGTTCAGGAAGATTAACGTCTTTTTGCCGTCTGACTAATGCCTTAAATAGAAGACGGACTAAAGAAAAGCCTTAGGCTCGGAAAGCGTCTGATCTGACTACACCCATTTCATCACTTACTAATCCCTTCGCTCCCCTTTAAGCAGTTAGACGCCCTACTCGATTGAGACTAGCCCCTCTGCCGAAGCAGCAAATTGGTCATCTCCTTTTGGTGCAATCCAGTTCTCCTAAGACTAAGAAAAGAAGAGGTAACTAAGAAGAAATCCATGAGTATGATTTCCTTATAAAATGGAACTTCGGACAACTGTAACTTCTCTTCCAACTTCAGTCCGGACTGTAATGCAAGAACAATAGAAGAGTTCTTGCTTTCCTTGTTAACAATTTACCCGGTAACTGTACAAATCATACTACAATCAATTCTTTGCTAGCTTCGGAAGGGCTTGATTCACACAAAGAGAAAAAGTAAGCTATGACTTATCTCCTGGCTATGACTTAAGTCCTGCTTTCGTAACTCTAAATAGAAGAAGTTAAGTCCTAACTAACTCCTCAAGCTATAAGTCTTCCCTCTTCCTTGCCTACAAGAGGTGAGGAATGAGGCTGATTTTGGCCTTCGTAATGCCCGGCAGAGAGCCTTTAAAAAGAAAGACTGATTTACGGCTTTCCTAAGTCGGAAGATTACTGGCTTGCTGCCTTATCTCTTGAACAACATGCGAAAGAGTAATTCAATCAATCTCTTTACGTGTAACAGGAAAAGAGTCTGAATCGGAAACTGCATTTCTTACTCCGGGAGAAGAGAGGGGACCAGTAAGAGAGGAGGCTTTCAACTGACTATCTCCATAGATAGAGGATGCTCCTCCTTCTCAGGTCGGGATGGGATTCTAACTACTAAATAGTCTCTTCCGGGAAGAGACGAGATAATTAGACTTTCTATGACATTTCATCATAAGTAGCGATCATCTTCTATTCTACGGCTTAGAGGTCGAGTTAAGTAAAGACCCTCCGTAAGACCTCCTAAAGAGGAGAGAAGAGAATTAGCATTTCATCTAAGGGGCGAAAGCCAGGGTTATTGGATTTCTTATTAGTTTCGTCTACCTGGGAGTAGGATCAGACTCAATTAGAAGGCATTGCTTCCTTCGGATCATAATCTCTTCTACGGCTGCCCTCAGTCGGAGGGGATTTGGGCATTGGCATTGAGGAGCTTTCCTAACTAGTAACGACAGCCTATTTATACGACTATACCTTCTATAGCTTCCAGCTAAGCTGACCGTTTTGCATTTCTTCCCTAGCTGTCTCACGAAGGCGTCAAGAGAGTTTCTTGCAGCTTCCTTGCTTTCTACATCAATACTTGACTAGCTTTAGACTTCCTGGGAACGAAATTACTAACGATCTCCGGCTTTCGTAACTATTTCGAATGCGGGCTGATCTTGTCGAAATGCTCTAGTCTCCTGTTCTAGTAGTTCAGTGACCCGGGTTACGAACTCAATCAATAGGCTTGTGTCAATTAGAAAAACGAACTTCCTTTCCTACCGTCCTGTAAAGAGAATCAATAAGGCGTGGGGTCTATAAGCTTGTGACTTGATCCGCTAGCGCAGGTTCCTTGCGCTACAGGGATTTCACATCCATTTTGTGAGGGGTCGGACTACGCGGAGTCAGAGAGGGGTAGTTGATTGGATGACGTTATTATGACAATCAAATACCGCTGCACCTCTCTATATGTATGTGCTTTAGCCCCGGGGCGGAGACACTTTCTAGTTATGAATCGGGAATGGGCGATGCTTGGTTACAATTTCGAATCCGTTATTATATGTTTGCTCTTGTTTTTGATGTTTTTCTTTATCCATGGGCAATGATTTTCGATGTCTTAGGGGTATCCGTATTTATAGAAGCTTTCACTTTCGTGCTTATCCTAATTGTTGGTTCATGGCGAAAAGGAGCATTAGAATAGTCTTAATTCTTGAATATTTAGACAATAAAAAAAAACATTGAGACAGTTCTGAATTCCATTGACTTTCCCTTACTTGATCGAACAACCCAAAATTCAGTTATTTCAACTACATTAAATGATCTTTCAAATTGGTCAATACTCTCCAGCTTATCTATGGTACCAGTGGATGCATCAGAAGCGGAACTATTGGAATGAGCACGGCTAGCCGAATTACTTGTTTCATACCCAAGATCAGAGATAGAATTAGAAACGTCGATTTCCAGAAACTCACCTTGTTCCATAGTTCGCGGGTCAAGGTTCGACCCATACTTATTCATGTCTACGATTGAGTGGCATTTGTATTTTTGCCTCTGCAATTCCCTAGAGACTCCTTTACTGTACGACTAGTGAAGAACTAAACGAGAGCTGTGGTTGACCAACAGAAAGCATGGGAATAATTGGACGTAACATTCCTTTTCTTCTCCTACGATATTTCGAGTTGGATGAAAACAGCGCCCCTAAAGGCCTTCTCAACTCTCTTTTCTATATGTTTACCAGGCATTGCTGGCAATTGCCCCTCCCTGTCCCTTACTCGTCGCCGTCTCATGGCTATGCGCCGCATTTTATGGCGGCGGGGTATAGAGGAGCTCTTCTCGCGCGGCTTCGCGAAAGGGCCGACTTGTTGATATGCTTGTCGATATGGAATTAGATCCCAAAGTTTCGACCACTCACTATCTAGAGAGAAGCCCCAACCTCTTCCTTTCTATACTAAGAGTCATATTCAAAGGTATCCCAACACCGGTAATGCCCCATCTCTTAGTCAATCCGCTACGCACCTTAAGCGCTAGAAGGAATCCGGAAACAGGTTCACCTCTTAGAAGTTTCGATCTTCCCCCAGCCTTGCCATCGAGAGTGAAACTTTATCCAACTCTTTCAGACCCTTAGTGGAAAGCAGCAAGGAGAGCAGCAGGTAATTTATTAAGGAAGCAAGAACTCTTAGGCAAGGAGGGGCGTAGCGCTTATCGTTTAAAAGGAGATTTCTCTAGATTTTTTTCTTTCGAGATGCGAAGTTAATGGCATAGAGGCATATTTATATGTAGTGGTTCTCCCGAGGCACATGCGAACTCAGAAGCAGCAGCAGCATTCTCTTTAGCATCCCGCAATTCCTGCTTCTTGATAGCATAGGAAAGATAGAAAACCAGTAATCCAGCATCTAGATAATATTTGTTAATTATGGAATTGATTTAAGTAAGAGTTACCGCAAATATTTCATCTTTCATAGTCAACTCTCTAGTAGCGTTAAGAAGTCACTCTTCCAATACGAATACTGGTAGAAATCATAGCTCTTTTCCTTTAGCTCTTACACTAAACTAAGTAGAGTCTATATCACCGTAGATGCTGAGATAGAAAGCTTTCACTTAGCCCTCGGGCTGTGAACCATTGTCACTCGTATGGATGTATGTACCTCCGCGCCTAGAAGAGAGCTTTCACTGGGGATTCAAACAAGAGGGGGTACCGGAGGGTGATATTGGCATGTATTCCCCACGGGGAAATTCCCATTGAGAGTATACATACGTATACCTCACTTGCCTTCACCGATTCCTTTTCTTATTCTCTTCTGTCTGTCTTCTCGCCGTTTCCGCTTTCGTATAGGGAAGTGGTCGCTTACGCCAACTGCTATGCTTTCTTGAAGTAACTGGCCCCGTGCCTTTGCTTTTCGAGGTAAAGCACCCTTGACCTGAAGAGATAGACTTTTATAAGAGAAGAGCGGCGTAGTGGCCAAAAAGAAAAGACCATCAGGTTTTGGGGAGATAGAGTATCTAGGGACAACTCCAAGCTTGATAGCAGCCATAGCTTTAGGTTCAACGGATCGAATGATAGGTCGAAAGAGGTATCATACATTTAGTAGGAAAGATAGCTTCATTCGCATTCTATCTCAGTTGCTAATGGATCACCCTTTTGGCCCGGGTAGCCATTCTTCTATCAAATAGAATCCTTATCCGGTTGAGGGAATCAGCAATGACTAGTTCTGGGGAGGTGATGGGTGAAGATCTAAGTGGACTACTAGAGAAGTTCTTTTCCGATCTCGACGCCTAGCCTACCAGATCCATGGACTTAGCCGATCCGAGCCATCAAAGACTCTCCTACATGAAAGGATCTGAATCTATCCAAATAGCCCAGAAAATGACAGCCATCCAAAGGCTTAAGCCCATATTGCCCCGGCCTTCCATCAAATATTTGGCTTTTTCCAGGATACTCGGGTTCAAATACCCATGGATTTGCTGTTTGCTTACTAGCTTGATATAATTCAGAAAACACTAGTTTTCTCGAAGCTTCTTGTTCAGTATTTGTATTGGATTTTTTTTCTGCTTTGCTTTTTGGGTCATCCCCCACTAACCGAGAAAAAGGCTGAACTTTTCTATATACTCCTAGCTAGGGAAGACCTACACCAGACTTGACTTTAATAACTTAGAAACGTCCAGCCCATGGAATGCTCTTGATTTGATAGTCCACGTTCTTGAACTAGCGGAACTGGAACTGGCTTTGTCTCCACCATTGCTTCTCCTGCTCTCGATTCCACTTATTAGCGGCCACCCTGTCTTTACCTTAGCGGCCTTACCTTCTTAGGCGAGGACACCCTCGCTTATTGCAAGAGCAGGAAAGCTAAGATACTTCAAAAGGAAGGTGACGAATGATAGCATTCATCTCCATATGGTGGGGAAAGGGCTTATTTTGAATTGAAGACTTTCACCAGATGTCGTGGACCTGGCTTGCTTACTTCATTTTACGATAATCTAAGTGGAGCTCTGGTATTGGTAGAACTACTTATTCATTCATTCCCACATTGGGCGTGGGTGGACTCAAAGGGTATGGGCTAGAGAGGGGAATCCTGAACTAAAGGAAAGAAGGAGAGCTACTTTCGAGCAAAAGGAAAGGAAGAAGGAAAAGGCGTATTGACTGTTTCTTAGACTCGTTCCAGGTATTACACTCGTTTATTTCGCTCGTTGGTTGCAAGGGACAACCCATAGGGAAATAGATAGAAAGAAGGGGCTTAAGGGGATTCAATACCAGCAAGAGCTACATACACGGACACTACAGGGCGATAGGCGGGAAATCGATCCTCTTGCTAAACGGGGGCGGATAGAAGCTAGGGCGTAGGTAAGAGATCGAGCAGTTCATCTATTTACAACAGCAGGGGCGTATTTGAATACACCTTTGGAGACAGAAGGGCGTTTGGGCGACTACATTGCATTGCATCCTCAGAAAAATATGAAAAAGAACTGCAAGGGCGTACCAATCTTGCAGCTAAAAAGAATACAGGTAAGCGATCTCGCTTTGGCTCTAAGGTAAGAAATCGAGCAGCTAAACAGAGGAATAAAGAACAGAAACTGAGCGCGGGCGAAAGGACTTCCACGGCTAAAAGGCTCCGGGGCTAAGCCGGTCTGTCCAGTAAGCATTCTGAGTGGGCGAACGAATCGAATTCAAATGGATTGATCACAAGGACCTCTGCGATCTAAAGCTTCGACCGATATCGGGCTGTTCTGAACTCACCGATTGCAACTAGTCTTCCAGATCCAGATCTGCTGCTAGCCCTTAGCGGCCTTTCTTCGCATCTTTGTGGGCATCAAGACCCTTCTAACTGGATTGGGTTCAAAACAAAAGGTGAATAGAGTACGTGCGACTGACAGACTTTTGTCGAGCTGTTCAGCCCTTCAACCCGATCCAATATTCTATCTTTCTCAGACGCTTTCCATCCAAAGCTTTATACTAACTTTTCCTTACCACTCGGCTGGCATGATTGGAGGAGATGCCCTGCTTGTTCAAGAGGTTGAGTAGCCGACTTACTTTAGTATGGACTGAAACTACTTCCTTCCCCTGGTAAATCCCTGAATCGTTTAGCCTCTATTCATCCTGCGTCTTATCTAGACCGCCGGCAGCCTTAGCTAGAACTACAGTAACATTGGGGTAAAATGCTTCTGTATTCTAGGTAAGAAAATGACATTCATTATAACATTTCCACGTGAAAGCTCCTAGTCGAACTACTTTCCTCTCGTTCTCTCTTACTTCTCGCCCTTGGGGCAGTTCCTCTAACCCACCAACAGCGGAGAAGACCGCTGACCTAGGGAGGCAAAGTCTTCAAAGAAGGAGCCTTATCTGATCTTTCTTATTTCTTACCCATCTCCGGGGCATAAGCAGCTGGCTAACTCCCGCTAGCTCCATATGGGGCTTCGCTCCAGGTATGTAGCTCGTATCCTATCGTTTCTTCTATGTTGGCGTTCGGGCGACTAACAGGTAAACCAAATCCAAGGATGAAGGGTGTACCGATCACTAGGAGCTACCAGAGGCGCTGGCACTGGCACATAGCAATACAATAGAACACTCAGGAAAAGGTGCTACTAGTTAGTACGTGAGTTTAAAGAAAGAATTCAAACAACGGGCGTTAGATACGTAGAAGACGGAAGGGAAACAGAGTTCCTCACTACAAAGGGCGTAGGGACTTCAAACGGTGGAAACGGTGCTATTTACCGGGGCGTATTGACTGACTGAAGGAAAAATATATTTAGGTTGGTAACCGAAAGCAAGGGAGAACCGATACCGATACCGGAGCTGCTACAATTGCTTTACACCCTCTTTTCCAACTAGAACTCCTATACTATGAAAGATAGAAAAGAAGGGGCCATAAGGAGAGAGATATTGACAACAGGGCGAAGACCCCCGTCTTCTAAGCCTAATTCCTGAAAGAAAGAGAAAGCCGGACAGAACGAAAAAAACAGAATAAAAGAATAAAAAGAACAGAGTCCCACCGGTCAATAGACAGACACTACAGGGTGGAAGGTAATACTAATTTAGTTTGAACGGCCATTCTACCATTCATTTAAATGACTACTATATCATACTTTTCTATAATACGAAAAGGCCGCTAAGGACAGGGCGTAAGGCCGCTAAGGATTGTGAGAGACCGGAGTAAGCAGATTCAAGGAAGGGTGCTACTGCGGATGCAGCTAATCGGCCACTATTCCAGGATCCAGCTAATCCACGAGACAGGGGAATCCATTTACAAACTATCTATCAAAGAAGGGGCGTAATCGAGAAAGGAAAGTCCAAGCTACGGCTAGACTTAAGGGCGTACCGAGCGGAATCGAAAGAATCACCGCACCGTAAGAGGAACCGAAACCAACGAGTGGAATAAGTCTAAGAACGAGTTCCATACCTATAGCGAGTCAAAAAGGGAGGTCACCGCTTGCCTTCGTATAGGGCCGGTGGTGCAGTATAAAACCCAACACCTTTACCTTTTGACCGAGCTTGCGGAGCTGAGGATATCAACACCCTTCCCGAAGACAGAGACAAATAAAGGTAAGCGTCAGACCAACGATTGAATCAAACACCCTTCCCGAAGATATACTTTTTGGCAGGACACGGACCTTGAAGTAACCTCCTATGCTCGGATGCTTGGACTATGGGGCGGGTGCCCTTGCATCACCACCAGAAGAGAACGATGTCAACCCCGTTATCATTAAGAAAAGACCTCTAAAGGAATCGAACTAATCGAATGAAACTGAATCTTTAGCAGCCTCGCTAGGTGTTAAAACCCCTTTCAAGGAGGATCAGAGTACGGACCAGAAAGGAAATACACCTTCTCATCTTATGGAGAGAAGGAGTTCCAAGACCCGTAACAGAAAGAAAAGAAACCCTGGTTAGAGAAATTTCATATAGAAAGATCGCCTTTACCGGGGCACCAGACCTTTAGGCAGACCCGAAGACAGAAGAGTTAATCGTACCATTATTGGAATTGCTTTCGGAGACGGAGAGCGAGAACGAATCTTACATTAGCAAATCGAAATGACATACATAAAGTAGAAAGAAAAATATCCTATTTTCATTCTCTATTGAATCAAAGGAAAATGGAAAGGCGATCAAAGGGCTACATCAAAGGGATATGTCCCCACTTCTTCAAGAAAGCATTTCACTATTAGGGTGGAGCTCGTTGGCTCAGTATGAAACTTAATACCGAGCTATAGCACATTCGAACTCTGGAAATCTCAATATTGGAGTATTCCCTAGTAGCCCCAGCTCTTTCCCACTGAGCGTATCCGCATTCTCATCTCATAAATAAAGATGTTACCACCAACGAGCTACATACTTTCAGCACCCGAAGAGAACTCATCTCATTCCACTTATTCCTTAGGCACGAGCTAGGAGTTATCATGTTGGAAGGCCACCAGACCTCTAAAGGAGGAGGAGAGAAACACTTCTGCTATCGATTGATTTAGTCGGTCGAGATCAAAGAATTAAGGGAATTTTCCCCGCACTCGAAGGAAAAGCGGATTCACCTATCTTTTATACGATATTGATTGAAGTTGCCAGAAAAGGCGAACTTGAAAGAGCTTTTTTTTGACCAGACTTTATTGTGCGAAAGGCGCTTTCCCTGATTCAGCTTTGAAATAGTCCTTGGTTTCGCTAACGAATGCGGCTAAATTCCGTGGAGAAGAAAGATCATAGCCTAGACAGAGAAAAGAAAGATTTTTATTGGGGATAAATGATGATGGAATAAAGGTAAGGGCAGGTTACCAACGAGCCGCCATGAAAGCAGAATCCCTTTACTGAAACCGATTCGTCATGCTCTGGCCAAAAGCGGGAGACACTTGAATCTGCAAGCACCCTTGTGCCCCCAATTTCACTCCTTTATCCCACAAACACAAAGAATAGATAACCCATATCATCCGGGAGAAGTAGCTAGCAAGGCTACTTCCCCCGGGGATTTGTCCAAGTCTTCTTCCTAATAAGGATTTACCTATTATGTGATGACCTCGGAGGCGAATACCTGCTTCCTCAAACGTAGCGAAGGAGATCTCGAGGAGGCCTTTTAATACTCTAAAAAAAGGGGTTCCTTTGGTGAAACTTTTAGTCCTATTGCCCGTCCTGCTACTATTTTTTTTGATATCATGTCGAGAAAAGGGCAAGGCTTACATTTACTGGTCTGTCTATAGAATGCCCTAAAGTCCACTTTTCGTCAACCAAGGGAGTGCTATCGGCCATTCAGGAGCTGAAAAGCTGGAGATCGGTACCTGTCAGTCAGTGCTCGCTTTCTCTTAGGCAATTTCGAGTTGAAAAGTAGTCCGTTCTAGGCATAGCTTGAACCCGGAAGTCGGCTACTCCGAGTGGAAACTAAACTAGTAGGAATTCTTTGTCTGTAGCATGGTGCACATCCAATTCTATCTCTTTTCGTGAATGCAATCCATGGGAATGGGAAGCCCCTGTCTTTGGACGACATATATAAAGGATAAATTAGATACTATAATATAAGGGGAAAAGGCAGGGACCCTAGTTCTAACCTATGCTTTGATAAATCCAGGGAGTGAGCAATTCGATTTAGATCGGAGAACTTCTTTTCGGTTTTAGGAGGAATGCCCTTTTTGAAGTGAACGGCCGGAGAAAGCGCGTAGAAATAACCAAGTGAAGGTATTGGCTTTTTGGCCCTACTTTCCTTTCTTTGGCTTGAGTTGCGAAGAGAGATCGAAGTCAAGTTCTTGGATTTGCCAGCGGAGAAATCGCTTTGGCATAGATTCTACATAATCATAATGAAGGAAAATTCGGGCTATAAGATAGAGAAAATCTCCCTTTCGACAGATAGCGTTGGGAAGGAATTTCTACCATAGAGGGGCTCCTATCTATATCTATAACTAAAGGTCATAAGGGGTTTACTAATAAGAAAAAAGAAGGCATAGAGGCCTTAGAAAGCACAGACTGCCTTGACTCCCACTCCTTCTTTGCTTGCTTGCCTGAGCAGACCCCTACTACAGCTGATATGCGACTAGTCGCAGATCGGATGTTAGCAAGAGGGAATGGCATTCTTTAAGCAGAAAGACAGTACGATACCGCTCTTTAAATCAAAAAAGAAGAAAGAGAAGCGATCCTCCTTTCCTTAGCAGACTTACTACTGTAAAGTAAGGATTTTATATACTCCCCGAAAATGCCCGGAACCTAGGTTCCTTTGTCGTTGGGGTTCCAAATCTTCCTTTACTACTACAAAGCAGAAGGTGGATGCTGATAGTCGTCCGCTAGTGGTATCGTATATAAGATCAAGCTTGCTTGACGGAGTGATCTTTCCCTGTCTTATGGAAATTAAATATAATAAGAGAAGAAAGAGAGCTTTAGAAGCAGCCAATCTTTTCTTTATGCCCAAACAATCCCATTTCTTTCTTGGTTAAACCAAGGCGATTTCCTACAAGAAGAAGTCTTTCTTCTTTTTGTTAGAAGGAAGCGGAATTACACCATAATTAGAGAAAAGATGAATCAAGAGTACCTTGTACTATATGGTCATGCAACGGCCAGTGATTTCGATTTTATGGAGAGTGATCCCCCTTCTTTCCCTTCAACTAGTACCGCCTCAACTCTTTCTTCAACTGGGTCGGACGCGCAAAGCGCTCCCCCTGAGTTAGAGCGGGTATTTGATAGGATTTGTAATGAATACGCAGAGTGGGTGGTGAAAGCCGGTAAGCAATTACCCCCACAATGGGACATGCCTGACCTTGTTCGGACAGTGATTGGGGAGGAGGCGATTACCATCCCAGGCTTTCGGATTCATATTATGATATCATGTTGCATGGAGCAAATAGTTGGTTATGTCAGGATATTTTTCATTTTATAGATCTGATCAACTATACCACCTTCTAGTTTGTTTTGAAACAGAGTTATTTGAAATGAAAGCGGAAAGAGAGGGATTCGAACCCTTTTATCGAAATAGAGAGCTTCCTCCTGCTGGATACTGGATAAAAATCCGATCTATACTTTTTACAGCAAGAGAGAATCAAAGGTACGCAGGTGAGCCCTCCGAGAAATGGACGTATAGCCGAGGCCGCTAAGGTTGGACCCTTCTTAACTTAACAGATTTCACCTTGGATCGAACTCGAACTGCCTTATTAACAAAGGCAAGCTTGGCTTGCTTGAGACACTCGAAAACAGGTAAGCTGGTAGTTATAAGCCTGCCTATAGTAGTCCTCAAAAGCTAGCAAGACCCTAAGCGAACTTGTCGTAACCATTCCGCTTGGGGCGCTTCTGCAATCAATACTTTAACTATAACGGTCCTAAGGCCTATTCGGCCTTCCTTGTCGGGTAAGTTCCGACCCGCACGAAAGGCGTAACGGATACCAGCGCCCTATAAGCCCGCCATATGCTGGGGAGGTAGACGAAGACCCCTTTCCGATAAGGGTACCAGTTAACCAGCAACAAAAGAGTTAGAGGCTTCGGCTTTTGTCAATGCCTGTCCATTTCCTGTTGTGGGCTGGGTTTTCAGCTGGCTTCTCAGTGTCACTGTAAAAGTGACTGTGAGTCTTTGGATCATTTGTTCACCAGCTGTCCGTTTACTGGGCATTTATGGTCGTTCTTTTGTGGTTTTCTTGGCTTGGCACAGGTTAAATTGCAATCTATCAGGCTTCAACTTCAGTTTTGCTGGCTCCATAAAGGGTTTTATACAAGTTGCTGCCGTCTCTAGAATCTGTTGGACTATCTGGAAGTCTAGAGTTCATTCTTTGATGGTCAGTGCGCTACTCTAGTTTCAGTCAGAAAGGCTGCCCTTGATGAACTTCTTGTTATATCTAAAGCAAGAGGATTCGAGGTGTTATTGCGAGATTGTGGCATTTTCTCCACACTTTCTCTTCCTCTTTAATCCGTGCATAAACCATCCTTTCTGGCTGTTCGATGGCGCTGTTTTGATAGGAATGATCTTCTTGTTCTTAATGTAGATAGGGCCTCGAAGGGGAACCCAGGACCAGCTGCCATTGGTGGAATCATTCGACATAGTGATGGTCGATTCATTGCAGGCTTTCATAGATTTATTGGGCAGAAATCAAACAATGAAGCTGAAATTCAAGCTATGTACCGTGGTGTTCAGCTTTGTCTCTCCCTTGATCTCAAACAAGTTTTGGTCCAGAGTGATTCGATGTTTCTAATTCAGCTATTGGCGGGTAAATTTCCAGCTCCTTGGAGTTTCTATTATGGTGTTCGATCTATCCTTCATCTGGTTGCGGCTCACTCCTTCACATTTGTTCATATCTACCGGGAATAAAACCAGGTTGCAGACAAAGCCTGTGACTGGTCAGGGAAAATTAAGATTCTCTAATTCGCATTACGGGAGCGGTGGGTATGATAGGCTTCGGACCATATAAATAGGTCTGTTGAACAGAATCCAAGTCGAATGTCTCCCGACCTTACGACCAATGTGAGAAATAGACTGGATTCCTCCTATCAAGCCCTTGCCAGGGAAGCGGATATGCCAACAAGGGGGTAAGCTAAGCTTTACAAAGACACTCTAAATTCTATAAGAAAGGGTGGAGTCGACTCGTACTTTGCTAATGGGAAAGGACGCCTTAGTGACTCCCCCTGCTACTCAAGAAAGATGGTATCTAAGATAGTGGCTCGTGTATCTGTTCCAAAGGGGAGGCCATGTCTTTTGATAAAAGAATATCTGGTTTTCACTCCATAATGGGATGGATAAGGTTTCATTCAACTAGTCCAATGCCTGGTCTTTTGCTTTGCTTTGGCAGCTGCTATTCTTCCTTTCATCGAGTGGCCTAACGGTTCCTTTCCCTAATTTCATGTTCTCCCTACTCTAATAAATAAGATCAGGGGATCCCTAATACCTGCTGTCAGTTTGTTTGTTAAAGTCAGTCAACAGCTGTTCTTTCTCCTCTTCTGACTGTCCTTTTGTGGTTGTGCCTGCTGGGAACCATAAACTCGTGGGCAGATGAGGTAAGGTTGGCAGAATAGGCCAATAAAGAAAGAATATGGAATCCCCGGCTTTGAAAGGAATTGGTAGAGAATGACTGGAGGCCGTTAAGGCTTTTCAGTGCATGAGGAATGAAAAGCGGAAAGAGCTTATTCGTGAAAAGAAAAGAATGGAGTTTTTTTGACTCTCCCAAGAGCTTATGAGTGCACAAGAGCTGATATGCCAACAGCTGATTCTCAAGCGGCGGATTCTATAACACCGGATTTGCGGCATCGGCGTATTCTCTTCCTGAGACACCTTCCTCCAGGATAAGTCAACCTTGCCTTAGGTCAATCCCTTTTTGAACAACCTCTTATGATTGATTCACTTCCTCCAGCATTGGCTTCCTTCTTACCTATGATATCCCCAAGAGCTAATTCGATAGCAGTTGCATCGGAGCTAGCTTGGAAAGAGATGAGGCATCCTTATTTGAGCCGATCGTTAGCGTATTTCTTCTTCTCGAGTGAAGTAGCTTACTCTTGCTCTGTGCGCTAGGGAGGGTATATAAGACTATGCTTAGTTCTAATTTATGTTTGCGCTGTGTGAGTTCTAGCTAGGAAGCAAGCACCGCAAAGGGTTGACAGGGTAGCTCGACTGGTAAAAAAGGAGATGGTACCGAAGCGGGAGGCTCGTAGACGCTACTAGTGCAATGACTAGTCTAATCTCTTTTCTCTACGTGAACTTTTCTTTCTGTAAACCCGGTGTGTTATCTAAGTCTTTTAACTAGTCCAATGTCTATTGCAGCAAAAGTAAAAAAAAAGGTACTCGCTTGCTTGCCTAAAATGAAAATCCTTACTAGCCGAAGTAAGGGACTTTCTTACTGGAGCATACATAACGGACAAGGACTGAGAAGACTATTCTTAGCCTGTTATTCAAGAATCTTTCCTCAGAATGGATGATGAATGGAAGCGAGATTGGATTCACGTATATAACAACTACAGATTTGATCCCTTTCTCTTAGGGAATCTCGACTAGACGAGGGAGATATAAAGGCAACGTTGACGCTACGAAAAAAAAGTCATTGCATAAGTAATGAATGAGAAAATTGCTTATTAGAAGCTTATTTTACTAGACAGGTCTCCTTTACCGGGGGGTTCACACAGAGAAGTCTTGCTTTTAGTCCATTAGTGACAGTAGGAATGCCATTCAGTTCCGTCAGTAGGAGTTCAGTAGGTCTTCCAAACGAAGGAGTAGCAATCCGGTTAAAAGCCAGTAGCACGCTTGTTAACACGTATGGGATATAGAATCTATCTCGACCCTAGTATAGTAGGACGGTCTCAGTCCCGAGAGCCAAGCTGAAGGTTTTAAGTCTTGAATCCGCTCTTACTCTTATCGGATGTGCACGGACCTTGAAAAAGAAAGAAATATGCTTTGTTTATAGGCTTGCTGCTGAATAAAGATATATAGTTGCATTTTTCCCAGACCAGAAGGGCCAACCTAGGCTAGAGAGCAGTCTTTCCCTTAAAGGGAAGAGTTGGTGGCACCTGAAATTCGCACTGAGGTTTTACCCAGAACTAGAAGAGTAATCTTCCAATTATTTCCCCCTGTGAAAAAATAGCATATGCTTCACACACATCGTTCTATCTCCTCTCCTTACATCCTTACAGTCGAGTGGCCATTCGCCAACTCTTTTGACTGGGGCTAGCTCGTGGGAAATGATTTAGCATCCAATGGCCTCATCGCTCACGCCACCCGCCCAATAGCTTCCTCCTATTCTGATTCCCCAATCGCTCAGGCTCAGTTCATCGGATTCTCTTTCAGTATAAGATTCTCGATTCGCTTTGTCTTAAGTGCATGCCTGTACGAGAGGGGCCCTTTTCCTATATTATCTATAGGCCTACGCTTAAGAGTCGTCATCTTGAATTATTAGAAAAAGAGAGAGGGGATCCTTTAGGTTCTTCTGTCTTCTTTCCGCTTGTCAATGATTGGTGTAATACTCACTCGTAATTTCTTGGTGTCAGAATTTTTAACTGATCAGGTGTTATCAGTCTCATCCGTGTAAGAATTAGGAATTCCTCTTCCAACTCGTCCCAGAATGGGCGTTATGGCAAAGAACAAGAAGAAAACTAAAGGAGAAATTTGTCCAATAGTAACAAATGGTGCCTCCACAGGTTGACATCCGATCCAACCTAGTAGTAAGCAATCCGCCAAAAGCAACCAAAATATTCCTTGGTGAATCGGGCGAAAACTTGAACTACGTACATACATACTTTTAAAAAAAGGTAAAGCCAACAGACATATAAAAACTGGTGCTATTGCAGCTACACCTCCCGATTTGTCAGGTATACTGCGAAGAATGGCATGGATCGGTAGGAAATACCATTCCGGCACAATATGAGGCGGGGTGGACATCGGATTAGCAGGTATATAATTGTCGGGATGCCCCAAAACATTAGGAGCATAAAAAATCCAAATGGAAAAAAAGATAGCAAAAGCTACCCAACCTACTAGATCCTTTACATAAAAATAAGGGTAAGAAGCTATTTTATCCATCTCTGAATGTACACCCAATGGATTATTTGATCCATATTGATGCAATGCGGCCAGATGAAGAATACTGGCGCCTACTAAAATAAAGGGGAGTAAATGATGAAGACTAAAAAAACGATTTAAGGTAGCATTGTCCACGGAGAAACCACCCCAAAGCCAAGTCACTATGGTATCTCCTACTACAGGTATGGCGCTAGCTAAGCTTGTAATTACTGTAGCTCCCCAAAAGCTCATCTGACCCCAAGGAAGTACATATCCTATAAAAGCTGTCACAATCATTAATAGGAAGATTACAACTCCGAGACACCGAACAAATTCCCTAGGACTGCTATAACTCGCATGATATAGACCACGAAAAATATGAAGGTGAACCACAATGAGAAACATACTTGCCCCATTAGCATGCATATAACGGAGCAACCAGCCCCCTTCAACATCTCTCATAATGTGTTCTACGCTGTTGAAAGCTAGATCCACATGAGGTGTGTAATGCATAGCTAAAAAAACGCCAGTCACTATCTGAATGACTAAACAAATACCAGCTAACGAACCGAACCCCCACCAATAACTAAGATTGCTCGGGGTTGGATAATCTATCAAATGTTGATTAAGTGTAGAGGATATAGGTTGTTTAAGAAGAGAAAATCGTTGGTTTCTTATAGTCATTTTTAGATTTCCCTATTATTATATTGTTACTACTCTTGTTCCCCCACCTTTTAGCGTTCTGGGGCCCTAATTAATATAGAATATATATATTCCCCCTCTTCCACCTACGAAGGATGGAGGGGGTATACAGCGAAAGAAGCGTCGAAGGGGTCGGGTCACCCTGGGTTACTGAAGAGTCGTCCGACTGCTCGGTGACCGAATCAGAGAGGGTTTTACCGCTTTCTCTTCTCTCCAGCACTCTCGGGCTGATCATCTTGCTGCAACAAAGCAAGTTGAGGAATGAATCTAATGGAATTTTAGGTCTCTGCCCGCTTGGAAGATTATTCTTTCCTCCTCGGTGAAAGAGGGCAAAGGTGCGTGGGAGAAAAAATTCTAAAAGGAGAGAAGATTTCGTCCACCGGGTGGGACAGAGTGCGGCCCCTAAGCAATTGATTGGGGGTTCTCGCTCATCTCTTGGGGGTCCATATCATCTGAAAACTTTTCCTGTTCCATTCAAATAGCATAGCTAACTTTGAATAGGATGACTCAGCGTCAGGAAAAGTAAAGCCCCCTTTGCTTGCCTTGATTTAATTTGGCTTCGCTGCGCCCCAATAAGCTTTTTGATTTGATTCATCCCATTTCATTTGGGCGAGAGGGAGGCTGTGACTCACCTGGGCTACGGATTTGTCGGTTGGTTGATTCTCGAAATCACCTCTTGAAAAAAAAGGCCTCGAGTCCAGACCCACAAATGAATAGGAAGCGAGGCGAGGGTCTTTATTAAAGGGGGAAAAAGAGGGGTGAGGCTTTGTTCTGGGGGTGCCACCTTGCGCAGCTTTGGAAAGGAGAGAATTTCTGAAAGTCACCCTCTCCAACCTTTAGAAGGAGGGCGAGATCAAGTAAATATGATCTGTAGCTTTTTCCAACGAAAGTAAGCATCTCCAAAGTGAGTCTGGCTTTTATCCATCATCGCCCAAAACAAAAAAAGGAGAAGATCTTAATCTAAGAAAAGATCAAAATTTTGTATTGCTCTCAAAATCCGTCGATAGGGAACACTCTCTCGCGTGCCGTGTTCCATTATCTGAGTGACGTACGAGCTATAGGTACGTGGATTCAACAGCTCCCCTTGCGGAGAATGGAGAATGCCACGAATTTCTCTATATTTTAAAAGAATAGAATCGGGAGTATACCCATCTTCTACCAATGCGGCCTCGACTGCCCGTTCCACTATCATCTGTGAGTCGAGAATGGACACCATATAAATACCTCATCCCCCCCGAAATTGAGGAGCGAGTACCGGGTATAAAGGAGGTTCCTTCTCGTGTCATCTGAGAGAAGAGGTTCGGGCAATTGGGGTATAACAACCGGCGGAGCAACCGGTTCTTCCGGCAATTGCACGGGACTCGGTGGGGGCGTGAAAGCATTGACCCCATCGCAATAGGCGACGAAAGAATTAGGTTTCACTAATAAAGTGAAAACTAATACAAGTAATACAAACCTCAAAATCTTTTTTTTCCGGGGAAAATAAGTATTCTTTCATTTCTTTTTTCAGTCGTGGGAAAACCAACATTGAAAGTATCCAAAGAAAAATCATGACTGCAATCGTTAAGTTGAAGTTCCAGGAAGAACGGACACTCTTCTGTTCTTCCATTTTTTCGAGTTATTAGTTGGCTTTTGTCCAACAAAAGGCATGGGACTTTTTTCAGTAAAAGTGCTTCTCTGACGATATTTTCGAGTTGTAAGATCGGAACTTGTGAATCATTGAAAACTTCCTTTATCAGCCAGCTCCCCCATTGTAGTCTCCCCTCCCTATTAATATATATTTTTCCTTCTTTAACAAAGACTTTATTCAAGACAAAGTTGTCCCCGAGCAGACCAGCACTATATCGACTAAAACTTACCAGCGAATCAGAAAAGGCCGGGAGGCAAAAAAATAGGGCTATAAGTAGGCCGTTTGCTATTGCTATAAGGGCTGCTCGCCTTTATACGATACGGCTTGGCTTCGCTATCTAGTGGTCGACCTAAAAAGTAGTATTCCTGCCATACCAGAATGCCTATTATCTAGTGCTTGAAGCTTCGTCAGAAGCAAGCAAGATGAGGTCGCTCTGCTTCGCAGACAAGGCTCGTTCCGTACTTTACTTACGAGCTCGTGTAGTACTCGCCTCTATTCTCTAAAGGGGCTTATGCACTCCACTCGCTGTTTACTAAAGGAGCGTTAGAGCGAGCGAGCAAAGCCTTCAATTTAGTGGTTTCCCTACTCTTTCATTTTCGCTTAAGCTTCCCCGCTTAATTGATTAGATACCCGATCAGCATAATCTTTCCTATCAACAGCTTCTACGACGATAGGCATAAAGGCATGATTAGTCCCACAAATCTCACTGCACTGACCATAGTAAACTCCTTCTCGTTGTACCGAAATAGAGGTCTGATTTAAACGACCAGGTACAGCATCACATTTGACACCTAAGGAAGGTACAGCCCAACTATGAGGTACATCAGCTGGTGTTACAATAATACGTAAATGAGTTTTGGCTGGTACAACCACTCTATTGTCCACTTCTAATAAACGTGATTGACCCAATTCTGGATCATCTTCTGGAATCGTATAACTGTCAAAAGTGAGTGACTGTTCATCGGAACTGTTATAGTCCGAATACTCATAAGGTTGGGTCGACGCCCGCCTCCCCCCAAACTGTACTTGCAAGTTTCCCCGCAAAAAGCTCTCCACGCCTAATCTTAGAAAGAACACTATTTTTCTTTAGTTAGGTAGTTCCCCCGACCGTAAGACCTTTTATGAGTAAGGGTATTTGAAGGCCGGTGAAAGTTTATTGGCCAGGGAACCCTTTCTCACCCAGCCCTACCTACCCCGAGGGGGAGGCTGGAACCGAAAAAGACCTGGTTTGGTTCCACACATATCAGACAGGCAGAAGGTATGGGACGACCAGTTCACCACGGAAAGCGAATTCGATCCTATAGTCCTCTTCTTTGTTCGAAAAATGCGAAAGGGATGCTAGTCGGCTCGGTGAAGTTGTAGGCCCCATTAGATCCAGAGTGATTCCTCACCTATCCTGTCAGGGGCCCAGTTGAACGCTCGAGTATAGATTCCCTATGCTCATGTGAATGGCCGGGGCCGGCCGGCCCGTAGATCTAAAAGGATCCATCCATAAGCCTGACCAGATATGGTTTGTCCACAAACAAAACTCAAAAGTTGGTTTTTTGTTCATAAGACCTCGAATTCCCACGTTCCAGCGTGCATTATGCCAACAGGTCCCACCCCCACAACTCTAGCTGAGAAGTGGAGTCACCCTTCTTTTTTTTTGTTGCAGCAAGTCAGTTGCGAGGCGCTCCAGACCTGTTCGGACGTGAGCTGAGCTTTCAACAAGAAGATCCTACTACTGCTCATTCGGACCGCTTTCCCTAGCTTTTTAGTTTCACGTACTTTTCTTTTTCTCACCGGAATGCATGTGAAAATAAACTCACCGGCCTTTGATTGATTTTTTTATGTTTCCGCTGGATCCCTGTTTCCATTCCCCTTTCCCTTTTTAATAATAAGGTAAGCTTCATAGCTCCAACCTAGTAAAGGCTCATCTATTTTTTTTCAGAAAAAGAATAGAATAAAGAAAGAGATAGTCTATATCCTGTATCGATCATAGAATCACTCTATGAATAGGTAAATTCTTTGTGACCTCCCACCGTTCACGACATCCCTTGCTTCTCGCTGCGAACGGATCCTCGGTGGAGGAGTAGAAGCGCTGGTCCCCTTCGGCCAAGTTGCTTGTGCCTGCTGTTACCTACCGTAGGACCTCCGTCCCCGAAGCGAAGAAAGAGGAGCAGGAACAACAGGTTGTCCTCTCCCGGCCCAGTAGTTCCGCAACTACTACCGTGGTTGTTGCCAATGGGGATCCCCCATTCCGAAAGGTTACTAGGCCGGCCGTTAGGTCCAAAGTTGTATTCCACTGCTATGGTGCCGATAGATTCATTACTTCAGCGCCGTTATCGGACATTGCAGGCTGAGCATCTATTTCTCGTATATCGTTCCACACCGAGAAGAGGGATGTGTACCTCCAGCAACAACAAGAATGGAACCATAGGCTCCTATGCTGGGAGCATTTCGGGGTACGGGGTATAAGTCTAACCACCTCAACTCCCCGTTTCTGGCATGCTATAGTTATTAAAGTCTCTCGACGGCGGGAATGGGAGATTACCGGTAAGCCAGATGCTTCGCGAACCATATTCAACTTTAAGGCATTTCGTTGCACTTAAATCACCCTCGTGAAGGGGCGCACTCCGATACCATTGATGTCCAATAGCTTTGATAGTAATGGCTGGATCTACTACTACCTCGTCCATTGAGTATAACAGAGCAAATGATGGTATAGCAATGAACATCAGGATGATACTAGGGAATATGGTCCAAAGAATCTCGATAGTAGTTCCATGAACAATCCTTTGCGGAATTGGATTCTTTTTATAGTGGAAATGCCATAAAGTGCGAACCAAGATCCATAATACGAAAACCAAAATAAGAATGAGGAAGAAAAAGATATCGTGATGTAAGTCTATTATTCCTTGCATCATAGGTGTTGCTGCGTCTTGAAATCCTAATTGCCATGGTTCCGCTGCATCACAAGGAGCAATTGTGAGAAATAGCCATTCTAAAAATTTCATTTTCTTTGGTTCATTTTCTTTGATTTATCCGCTCCTCCCAAAAAAAGAGAAAGACTTTTCATTTAAATACGGGTTGTTGGCTTTTTTCCAACAAAGACATGGGACACGTATATTGTTTCTATGACTATAATACGATATTTTCATTTAGCTATAGAGATCATAAGAATACTTTACTTTTCCCAACAGGTAAATTCGTAGGTGTGTATTTTAGCGAAGAATTTCTTTATGCACGCGACTTGGCTTCAGCTCTCGAACCGGTTATCAACCAAGCTACAAGCAAAACTAAGGCGGAAAGTAGTACGGTTGGGTCCTTTTTGCTTTCCCTTGGGATTAAAGCAATGTTCAGAAGATCGGATCAGAGAATTTCAGTTACGCTAAGTTCATGAACTCTTTCAGACTCTCTCTCTATGATCGAGTCAGACCCTTGTTCGCTTGTTAGCTCGTCTCCTTTCGTATATAAAGGCTCAACTGTTCTGTAAAGGACTGCTCCTAAGGCTTCAGCTAGCAGAGCACTTAAGACAGGAAGAAATACAGACAGAGATCGAAGAGCGGGCGAGGATGAATTTCTCTTTGTCATGCCAACTCTTCTCTAGCATAGCTTTTCGGGAAAGAAAAGCCTCAAGGCAAAGTTGCTTTTTTCACGCTCTTACACTTCTGGGCAGTTGTCCAGTCCGGTCCAAGCCAAAAACTCGAAGTCAGAACTCAGAACTCTAGTCTATTTCACTTCCATTCTCTACTTCGTAACCTACTCGTTATTCCATTGGCTTATCGAAAGCAGCGAGCCCATAAGAAAACGAAAGTAATTTGTGCCAAAGAAAGGAGTTGTCGAAGCAGGACAAAATAACTAATAAGTAAAAAGCCACAGGAGCGAGTGGAAGCCAAGCAAGCAGCTATTGGAAAGAAGTTGAAGCTATAACAGCTGTAGAAAGAAAGATAAAAACAGGTGCCATCGCAGCTAGGCTCGTTAGGAAAAACATACTTCTGGCGTTGGGAAGCGGGATTACCTTCACTCGGCTTCCTCTTTTCCTTACTCTAGCAAGTAAACTCCTTAGTTTCGGATGTTCTATTAGAGTTAGATGATCAAAGATCTTACTAGCTCATACAAGGAGAGAGCAGGCAGCAGGCAAAAGTAAGGGCTCGCCACCTTGGCTAAAGGTTTGCTACTGAATGCGGTCTACTTCTCCTTTTACTACTAAAAAAAAAGGAGAAAGTGTTTGAGTGCATGATATAGCGCGGGAGTGGCAATATTGCTTCGTTTTAGTGCTGCTTTAGTGAATTTAGTGAAGGCAATTTAGCCTGTTAGCGGCCGCTACAATTGTTTCGGTAGTCGGGCAGCAAGCGCCGGTCCTAGCCCGGCAGCAGCCCTTTTCTCATCCTTTCTGGGACCATTCCGCAGTGCCTGAGAAGGTCGAGTAATTCTAATTGCGAAGTTCGTTCTCGATTAGTCATGTGCGGAGGGAGAGAACGGTGCAATTGCCCCAGACCAAGTCTCATCCCCCTACTCAAAAGGGCTTCACACTCTGTTCGTTCCTCTCCAACCAGTCGAGTTACTTCATACCTTCTACTTGACCAGCTTTTTCGTATTTTAAAAACCAGCGGCCAAATTCAGATTAGTCTTGATGCCTATAAAGAATGACTGGTAAGCGTAAATCAACCTATCGTATCGATGAGTATCTCTGTTTTATACTTTTTTCGCGGTAAACGTTTTTGATCTTTCAATTATCGTAGGCGAAATCGCTCTTGTGGGGGAGCGCTTAAACAAAATGCTGCCGGCAGAGACTGGGTTCCCCGGAATGAGGTTACGAAGTAGAGAAGGGAAGGCTTTCCTATTAATGATGGAAGGCTTGCTAACCGGAAGGCATGGCATAGTGACGAGAGCAGGGAATCTATGATTGACCTGCCTTAGCTTGTGTTCCTCTTTCAGGTGAGGATGCAGGCGCTTTCGCTTTCGGGTTCGGTGGCGGTGACGGAAGTAACAAGGTATCGCATACCAAAAGGGCCGGTGTAGAACTAGTACCAGCAGCTATTCTTTGAACTTGGCGAGCAGCATTCATTCCCACCTGTGGCTTGCTACCAATTAAATGAAAGCTCGCTCCTCGGGTCAAGCCACTGCCCTAGCTGGCTTGGTTTGGCCCCTGGCTCTGCTCTCGCCGCTCGGCTGTTGAATGTCTATCTGGATGAGCCCTTCGAAGCTCGTTTTTCCTTCTTTCACTTTCTAGTTAGCGCTCTGTCCCACAGCTTCTTTTATACCAGTGATGGAGGACTGGTTACGCAAACACCAAGACCGAGGAACATCTAATCGGGAAGTTAAGAAAGATTCCCGCTTGTCCGAGGCAAGAAAAGAGGCGGTGGTAGTAAACGAAGGCAGGAAAGCTGTCCTAATCAAACTAGCCGGCAACAGGATCGGAAGCTCTTTCTTCCTTTGCCGAAGAAGGCCGGGGATAAGGAAAAGAAGTAGGCATTACACTTTTGGGAGGGAAGCAGAGATACAGTTTCAAGCAAAAGTAATTTCCAATAGGAATGGGCCTACAACTGCCACCCCAAAAACTCGATCTAGAGGAGGCCATTTCTTATCCGAAATAAAGCGACTACTTTACGACTGGACCACTTCTTTCCTTGAAGCCAAACTTTCCTACAGTCAAAATGAAGGAAGAGGAAAGCAATCCGACAGCTTGGGCCGAGGAAGAGCTTGTAACTAGGGGTTTGGTGATACGTACCGTACTTCCTCAAGATGCACCAGGTGTCTCGATTCTCCAATCCCGCTTCTAGCACTGACATCTAATTGAGTAGCGAGTTGAGCCCCTACTATGACTAAGAGAAGCTCATCCGTCCAGTAGACGAAAGCACTCTACTTCCCATGAAAATTCCTTTATTCAGGTTTTGCATAGCTTCCCAAGTTACGGTCTAACAACCCCCTGAGATCCACCACGGTTACCATGAGGACTGGCCAACCCCAAAGATCAAACAGCTGCTCTTTATAGTCATTATAGGTCATTCCTTTTCATTTATCATTATATATCTTACTATATATATGAAGGGCATTACTTCAGAAAGAAGCTCGTTGATGGGGAGAGCAGTTCTCTCGTTCACGTTGATAGTGCGGGTTCAGTTCAAGCTGCTTTGTCGGCCTTACTTTGAATCAAATCTCTTTCTCAGCTGCGGGCGGCCTTACCTTACGAACCCTACTTTCTTGCCTATAGTCATCTTACCGGAGTTAAACCTATCTGCATTTCAGTAGTATCTCATTCACGTAAGAAAAGAGAATAAGGCTGCATGCTTCACAGCCTTCCTTGTCTGAATCCCATTGTAAATGTAAAGGAGGCTCCCTCATGAAGCTAGGATTGAAGAAGCTGGTTCGATAGGACCAGGAGGAGTCTTTTTATTAAAAACCAATATCTAGAGGTGGCCCTTATGGATTAGTCCTTGCCCTTTTTATTTACAGATAAATGATAATAAAAAAAAGCCAGCTATTAAAACACATCACTTACGATACAAGTAAATCAGACTCATAAGCCATTGATTACACCATAGCAGGATCTTGGCAAGGATCTCCACCCCCAAAAAATAGAGTGAAGCTGGACACAAACTTACGGAGCAGTGTACATAACAATTCTACTGGGAGTCCTCTGTATTATGACTGGTATGTGCAGTATTGTATTACTGTTATGAGACTTTTTTTTGATCGGTAAACCTTTCAGTTTTAATAGTAGGAGAAGAAAGCTATCCTGCAAGGGAAAACACATCCATCTTTTCTCTCTATTAACATTAACGTTGGCCCTATCCCTCTTAGACTGGCTTAGGATACTCTTAAGTTGAAAAAGCTGCTTTATGGATATCTACAGGGAAGGTCGAAAGCTTTTGGAAGTATAAAAGAAAGAAGATCGTGCTTCGTCTTCGTTTACTACACCGGCAATAGGATCGTCTCGTCGAGTATGAAATGAATAGTAGCAACCAACGGTGTGAAAGCGTCCGTTAACTAAAAGGTATAGGTAGGTTTAATATGTTATAGCTGGCTGCTCCGGAGCTGCAGCAAAAGGCTTATTGCTTATCAAAAAAAGTGATGGAACTATCTTACTTGGGCGGATGGGTAGAAAGAGGCGACTTACGACACCTCTGTTAAGGGAGAAACTTTTCTATGTAGATGTTGCACATCAGAAGAATCCGAGCGCTTGCTAGTAGTTAAATTGGCACGTTTTAGACATCAGAACAAGAAATCTCGTGATTGAGGGTTGGTCTTTCTCTCGATAAAAGGCAATGCATATACTGTGGTACTAGTCAAGCATGAAAAATGCAATCAAAGTGGCTCTGAACGATTCAGATTGTGTTGACCGTATCAACGAATAAGAAAGTAAAGAAAGAAGACTAAGAATTGTCTATGTTTCTGTCAGTCCCTTGATCTATCATGAATCGCGAATGAAGATGTACCCCGGTAATTGAAGAGCCGCCCTTATCTTTCTTTTAGTTCCGACAGCTCTAGAAGAGGGGCTTGGGTTTAATTCGAGGTAGTTGGTAGTTGGGACAAATCTAGATTGAGCCTCTGTTCCTTTTTGGTGTCTCAAAAAGGCATACATAAAGGTGTCTGTCATGGCTAAACAGAAAAAGGAGAGAGAGTGCTTCTATCATAACATCATTAAAAAGAAATGGGCGTTGGCCTTTAATTCTCAGTTGGCCTTTTCTGCAACAGCGAGAAAGCAAGCTTTAAGCAGTAGGAAGTCGTATTCTTGGTAACAAAGGAGAGTCGGGCTAGCTAGACACCGGGTGGGAAAGGAGGAGAAGAAGGGGACAGAAAGAGGTAACTCGCCCACCCAAGGATTTACTAAACCAGTTCATGTGCGAGGATAGGGCAAAGGGGAAGTAACTAGACCTCTAGTGAGTCCTTCTTCCTTCTAGTTCTTATTCACCAGTCGTGCTAGTCTATTTTCTTTGATTGATCTGGGACCCGAGGTACGAAAGTAGAGGCGTAGAGCATAGTATGTAGGAAGGTGCTTATAAAAGGAAAGACCCACTAAAGGCCTGTCATAGTCTCCCCAAGTATCACGGAGGTGGAGCCTATTCTATGAGTACTTCGGGAGGGGGGATGAGGTGGACATAGCTTCTATTCCCGGATACAACCTACATAGTGATGATAAAGCTGTTCCTTTTGTTCCCGGGATAACGGATTTAGAAGTGAAAGAAGCCAAGTCAGGGTACTTTTATTCAACCCCAGAGCTTTCGAGATAAGCAGTCCAGGTGCAGCGCGAGCTAAGACTCAGACTGAGCTATTTAGGAAGAGGAGCGGATGGTTCATGCTGAGAAGAAGAATCTTTCTCTAGATCGAATGCAACCTAGAAAGATGAAAGTTCTTCCTGGCGAGGACAATCAAGGTAACTCCTACTCGGAATACTTATTTAAACAAGTTTTCGTTTATCCCATTGATTACGATGCAATTGAATGAGAGAATGCGCAGTAATTGATTCACGAAGCCGCTCTTTCAAAGTCACTCTCTCTATCATAATAGAAGCAAGACAAGCTCAAGGCTAGGATGAATTAGCTAACGAATTTACTAAGAGAATGATTCTTGAATAAGGTGAAGCTTTTCCTTTTGCCCACTCCGCGCTCTCTTTGACCACTACTCACTGATTAGCTGGGAATCTTTTTGCTTCTTGCCAGTTAGCTCTCCAGATAGCGAAGACAGTTACTGATTCAATTCTTTCGTAGGGGCAGGCTCATGGCGATACGTTCTTTAAGTAGAGTCTCTTTCATCTAGGTCTCAGTAGACGGAATTAGTCTGGTAAAACTCTTGTGGCTAGCTCTTGGTCTGGGGAAGCGGTGTACTCTCTAGGTAGAAGATTTCTAATTATTAGCTCTGGTTCACGGCTAAACGTTGTAGGCCTAAGCACAGTTGTCGCTCTTGGAGTCTGAGGGGAGATCCTTGGGTCAGTATGAAACCCAACCAATAGAAGTCCCATCTGGCCTTGGACTTGAATTCCCATGTCCGTAGCCCTAAATTGAGAGGAAGAATTTATTATACAAGCCAAGCGTCAATGCCACTTCCTAGCTAGGGCATAGCTCTTAATTGTTTTCTTCTTTTCCTTGCTTCGGTGAAGATGCTTTTCTTTGATTTGTTGGCACATACCTCTTTCCGATTCAATCTTTTAGGCCAGACTAAGGCTCGGGGCTCTCTACCTATTCCAAATCCTGAAATCCTTGTCTTCGTGTATTTTGTTTGAAAGGTTTCCACTCCAAAGACTAAATCGCTATTTCCGGGAGCGACTTCCTCTGAAGTTCTATCGGTCTCACCTCTCAATTGAACTAAAAGCATTCCCACAGAAGCGGAGCCAATCACACCTGAGGAAGACCTTCTTAAGACAGGCGTAATCGGTGCCACCGACCCGAAGAGATAGACTGAGTCTTTCCTTTATTATTATTAGAATCAGAGTTCCCGAAGAGCTATAGGGAGTGGAAGCCAAAGGCCGTAAAAGCCGCATCTTGAAGTCGATCTCAAAGGGTGCCTTACCTAAAGATATTGAATGTCGGCGTAAAGCCGCGTCTTCCAAAACACTTTCATCTTGATCTTTTGTCTACGCGAAGCGGGAAAGAGCTCCTATGCCATCCTCATAAAAATCCAATAGTAAGTCAAGATCTCTTCTACCCTGGTAAACTCGTATATAAAGATAAAAAAGAAGGCCAGTTGTACGGAACTGATTATTACAAAAAAGAATCGGATGCCTTACTTCAAGCTGCCAGGCGCAGGCAAAGTGTGAACCAATTCCTATACTCTTTGGGTGACGGGTGCCAAGTCGTATAGCTTTGGCCTTTCCATCGTACTCACCTCAGGAGATCAAACAAAGGGCGTTAAGCAGGAAGAAAGTCTCACACAAGCATAGAAAAGGGAATCTGATTTACAAAAGACTAAGTTCGTCCTGAGTCCTAGTTACAAGGAAAGGAAGAATCGTACTGTCGTGCTGGATACCACTCTCCAAACAGGAAAGGAATGGAAAGAACTGACTTAGCTATCATCTATGGCTCGAAGTGAATGAGGCCGCTAAGGTTGAGATGCCTTCAATTCAGACAAGAGATGACGCACGCTTCACAAGGACGCTTGGAAATTTCGTACTTTTTGCACCTGGCACTAAGAACTCGAGTGCCGCTGCTGCTCTTCTCTTGGCTTCCATGAGGTTTCATCATCCGTGGAGAACAAAACCTTTCGTCTGCACGTTGCTCCTACAACCTGTTGAGTGAAGTTCCTTTATTTTATCTTCTCTCCTAGTGGTGCCATCTCTACTTACTATTTCTTATCTCTTTCACTCCTTCGATTAAAGCATCAAAAAAGGAGATCGCTATCACCCTACGTGACTTAGTTTAAGAGCTTCGGTATATAGAAAGCATATTCTTTATTAGCAAATTCTTACCCCTTCTTTCTTGACTCGTCTCAGAGATAGTTACCGATCCGGCGAGAGACCGCTACGAACCTTGCCTTACTAATCTCTTTAGAGAGATATTACAGAGGCGAAGGCACCCATCTGGCCTTTGAAGGAAGGCTAGTCATAAAGGGGGATGCTAAAGAGAGGGCTATGAGACTAGTGCAAAGAGTCAGCCTATTGACTTCCTTACTCAGCTTGAAGTAAAGTAAGGACTACGCTTCTAACTCCCTAGGGATGGTTCACTAGCTGTTTTACATAATATGTATATCTTGGGAAAGGGTTGGCTTGGTCTTCAATTGTCACACTCTCTTTCCTTTCGGTCGCTTTGAGTGGTAATTTCCCTGCTTAAAAAGTGCTCTTGTAAGTGTATTTCTATCTTATTTACCTCATGGTAAGATCCTTAACTGGCTTAGATTCTCATTTCTCTGATGTTAAGTAAAGAAAAAAGATTCATCTAGAATGAGAGTGGAAGTTGCTGTCCTAAAGCCAATTCTCTGCCAGCCAGTTTCCTTCCATTAAGTCTTTTTCGTACCAGCCGAGTGAGTTCTCGGTGCTGTCGGTCCGGCAATAGGTGGTTCAAAAGTTTTCTTCCATAGTCGGGAAGGGAATAGGTATGTTTTCTAGTAGGATCTCCATGAGAGGGTCTCTCAACGGTGGTTCTCTTTGCTGTCGATCCAGACGAGCCAATTGCTGTCTTTCCGTCTTCCATTCCCCCTAGTCCCATTGCAATAGTCTTTCACAAGGCAGGAAGAATTCTTTTAAATGAGAATGGTATAGCTTGGGCCCATTTTTGAGTACTCGTGTAAGGTCTGGTTTACTTGTTTCATCATCCATCTACTAAAGGTTAAGATAACTATGGCTAGGATAGTTGGTAAGGATCATAGAGAAAAGGAGTAAGTCTTCTTCCAGTGCTTGAAGCCGGAAGGGGAAGAAGTGACTGAGGTCTTTCGAGGAGGACGAAGGGAACGCGCTTCTGTCCTTCTGTCATTGCATGCGTGACGAAACATCGTAGATCAGTTGGTCGAGAAGGGGATTTACTATTGCCGAGTGGGGTGGTTGAAACTACCTCGTATGTATGAAGAAAGCAAGGAAAGCTGCCTCGGAGGAACCGGCAGAATAGATCTAAACTAATCAGAGGTCCTTGGCCCACCCAAACTCCTCTGACAAGATCTTGGCACGGTTCTTAGGATCATCCCTTGGACCAATGCGTCCTTCATCAATGGCCTCTGCAAGTCCTTCTTCCATGGGTCTGACTTCCATGTACAGACGATTATGCTTGTTAGGAGATTTGCTCATCACAGTACGGCAAGACTTCTCAAGAACTGTCTCACGGAAAGACACAACTGGATCAGACTTGATAATCTCAGCACCACCCATGAAGTCTTCTTGCAAATCCTTCAAACAAATCTCAAGGTGGAGTTCACCAGCACCAGCAATAATATGCTCCCCAGATTCTTCAATTGTGCAGAGGATCAGATTTGGCCAGACGCTTCAGACCTTCTTTGGGAAGATCAGATGCAACCTTGCATTGAACTGCAACACGCGCAACAGGTGAGACAGAGAACTTCATTGCTCGAATTGGATGAGCATCAACTTCCTTCTCATTGGTCAAGGTTGCATTCTTGGTGATGAACTGATCCAAACCAACCATAGCAACTGTGTTTCCACAAGGCACATCTTCAGCAGTTTCCTGCTTCTTACCCATCCAAATAACAGTTCTCTGGACATTCTTAACATAGAGGTCCTTTTTCTCTCCAGGAACATAGTTGGGACCCATGATTCTGACCTTCAAACCAGTGGACACCTTGCCAGCGAAAACACGGCCAAAAGCAAAGAATCGTCCTTTATCTGATGCTGGAATCATCTTAGACACGTAGAGCATAAGAGGCCCCACAGTTCCTGATAGCATTAGCATAAGGATCGTCAAGAGGCCCTTCATACAAGTTCTCAACACGGTACTTCTGGGCCTTGGCCGGAGACGGAAGATGATAGATCTCCTCCCTTAAATTCAAACCTTTTCGGTCTCTCATCCCGATCATCTTCTTGAAGTTTTCAAATAGAACTGTTGGCAGGGGCTTTGTAAAAATATCTGCCACTTGGTCATGACTTGCAACATGACTCATTTTCACTTCTCCATTATTTACATGTTCCCTAATAAAATGAAAGCGAATGTCTATATGCTTACTCCTTTCATGATGAACTGGGTTCTTCGCCAACTCAATAGCTGATTTGTTGTCAACTCGTATTTCGGTTGCCTCATGTTGTTGTAGATTTCACTCACGTAGTAAGTTTCTTAGCCAAATTGTGTGGCACACACACCAAGATGCTGCCACATATTCTGCCTCACATGTTGACAACGTCACAATTGGTTGCTTTTTCGAGAGCCATGTGAATGCCGTATTCCCCATGTAGAACACGTATCCTGATGTACTTTTCCTGTCATCTACATCTCCACACCAATCACTATCAGAGTATCCCACTAGCTTGAATCCGTTTGCCTTTGAGTAAAGTAGCCCGAGTGACTCTGTTCCTCGAATGTATCGAAGAATTCTCTTAATAGCTTTGAGGTGTGAGTGTCTTGGATCTTCCATGTATCGACTTACTATACCAACACTATATGCAATGTCCGGCCTTGTGCATGTGAGATATCGTAGACTCCCTACCAAACTACGGTAGTTGCTTGCGTTCACTTGATTTCCTCCCTCAAATCTAGAGAGTTTCATACCAAGCTCCATTGGCGTTGCTACAGGCTTGCATTCTTCCATCTTGTTCTTCTTCAAAATATCCTTCGCATATGCTTCTTGTGACACAAAAATTCCAAACTTTCCTTGTCTAATCTCAAGACCAAGAAAGTACTTCATCAATCCTAAATCCGTCATTTCAAATTCCCGCATCATAGCGTCTTTAAAATCTTCTACCATCTTATCATTGCTTCCCATGAAAATAAGATCATCGACATAAAGAGCAACAAGAAGCAAATTACCTTCTTCCTTCTTCACGTATAATGCATGCTCATAAGGACATTGCATGAATTTCTTCTTCTTGAAATAAGTGTCAATTCGGGTATTCCATGCTCGTGGTGCTTGCTTTAGCCCATAGAGTGCCTTCTTCAGCTTCAGCACTTTGTTCTCCTTTCCAGGTTTCATGTACCCAGGCGGTTGCTCTACATAGACTTCCTCTTCAAGCACTCCATTTTAAAATGCAGATTTCACGTCCATTTGATAGATCGGCCACTCAAATTGTGCAGCTTGAGACAAAAGAAGTAGAATTGTCTCCATTCTTGCAACCGGAGCAAAAACTTCGTCATAGTCTATTCCCGCCTTTTGTTTATAACCTTTTGCAACTAGGGGCGCTTTGTACCTTTCAATCTCTCCTTGGGCATTCATCTTCTTCTTGTACACCCATTTTACACCTATGGGTCTATGTCCTTCTGGTAACTCCACCAAGTCCCAAGTTCCATTTCTTTCGATGGCCTTCATCTCTTCATCCATTGCGCCTTGCCACTTCTTATCTCTCACGGCCTCCTCAAAAGAAATGTCTTCTGAGTCTGCTAACAAGCAAACCAAGTGCACTTCGTTTGTTGAGTCGTATAGATCTTGTAGGCTCCTCATCCTAGGTTGACTCGGCTCTTCTTCATCGTCAGATACTTGAGGAGTCGTTGGAGTGATTATAGGTGCAACACTCAATGACTCTCCTTTTTCTTTATCTTGTGTCGCCTCCTTTTGGTTCTTCCAATCCCATGTGCTTTCTTCATCCACTTGTACATCTCGGCTTACAATTACCTTTTTGTCAATTGGGTCAAACAACCTGAAAGCCTTTGTCTTTTCGTCATATCCGATGAACACATATTTCTTGCTCTTATCATCGAGTTTGGTTCTTCTTTGGTCTGGTGTATGCGCATAGGCCACACTACCAAATACTTTAAAATGTGATACAGTTGGTTTTTATTACTAATAAGATATATAGGGATTTTCTCGTTTAGTATCAAGGTGATTCTGTTTCTCTTCCTATATATATGGGTCCTATCGAATCGAATAAGGCGAAGCGGAGTGACTCATCGGACACGAGCGAACCCAAACCACTCCTCTTTCCTTTCCCTGGTTCGTTAAATAGAGTAGGGGGCTCTAGCTTTACTTTAGCTTGAAGAGGAAACGAGTTTTCGTTCAGCTCCGGGGGTGGCTTGGATGGTTTGTTTGCCGGGATGACACTCGCTTGGTTTCCCCCCAAAGCCCCTTGGTTGGGGAAGAGAAGAGACGTGACTACGTAGTACCAAACTTCCCGGGCCTAGCTTTAGACTTATAAGTTCGAGACTCGCAACTAAATATAAAGATGAAGCTCAGGAACTAACCCTCTCCCTAACTTCGTATCTACGGCCCATTCTTTGATGGAAGGGATTTCCGCTTCTTCCGGAGTTGAAACCCTCTATTTCATATGCAATCTTACTCCGGACTGCGGACTTTGTCTTCCTTAACGGAGTAAGCTGGGGAACTTGGTTGTTCTCTTTGCCGCTAGAGGCTGCTTTTCCTACCTTTGAAGCAGAAGGAGGTTAAATTATCGGACCGGCGGGTTGAGCCTACTTCATCACCTCAGTCAGCTCTATAGAGTCAGATCAGACTGCGCGAAAGGATTTAGATTCTATAGTGTATCACTTACCCCTGATCAGAGCTAGGATTTGGCCTTCGAGTGGTTTGATTCTTACTATGCAATTTCTGCCCTTGCATTTGCACTAAATCCTACTACGAGCTTTATTCCAGACGGGAATGCAACATCTACAAAATCTACTATTCTAACTGAAAAAAAGAGGTCAACTTCGGAAACTGCTATTATTACTTACGTCCTTGTACTTCGTAGGGCAACAACACGCGAAAGACAGCGTAACCGAATTCGAACTCTCAGGCTTCCATATCTGTCTTCCCCTCAGCCTGATCTTCTGACTGACTTACTTCTGGCAAGAAGAAGTTTATGCCTTTTTCCTGCTGCTATGGCAACAGCAATAGAATGCCTTTTTACGCCTTCTATGAAGAAGGTCGGGCTGGTATCAAAGAAAGAGTCTAAACCTACTGCTCCAGTCTTACTCATCCGTTAATGTGTTGACGATCCTATTTTGTCAGTTAGCAGCTAAAGTCTCATCTTCCTAGGGCATTTCCTCATAAGTAGCTTCTTCTAAGACATTTCGTCCTTCGTACCTTCTTCTATAGTCAGTTCTCCCGGAGCAAGAGGCGGGGAAATAGGCTGATCTTTGATTTATTCATTTTTACGTCCCCCTTAAGGGGAATGGAATCATAGGGCATTTGAGCTGTATTGGTCACGCGAAGGCAAAATGACACTTCTTTCTAACTTTCCTTATAGCTCCCGTGTAAGTCAATCTAACTACCTGCTGTAAGTCTTTATTACTTCCAAAGCTTTCTCCTTCCAGTTAGGCTGAAGGACGTCTAACTAAATCCTAATCTAATGACTTCTTTACGCCTTCGCATTCTTTAAAGCGGAGGGTAAGAAGAGAGGAAGAAAGAGCAGCAAGCTGCAAGAGCATCCTATTTAGTCCTATATTAGATCTTAGCGCAAAAGCAAGTACTTTAGAGTATATTTTGGTGCATTCCCCAGCTTCATCTGATAAGGTAGGCCTGGAAGTTGCAGTTTCATTCCCATCAGTTGGATCCCTAAGGCTTAAAGGAAGAAAGTCTGTCATTTACCCTGCTTCCGGAAGTAAGACTAAATCTATTCCTATCGGAGATTCCGTTTTTGATTTTGAGTTAGACTACACGTCCAGAGATAAGTATTGATATCGTGTTACGAAAGCCTTAAATCAGTATTGAGATTGAGAAGATTAATCGGAGAAAACAAGTAGTATTAGAATACACGCCCTACCTTAGCTTCCTCTATCTATGAAAGCCCGCTTTAAAGTCAAGTCAGGCAGTGGAAAGTAAGTCAGTCAGAAGATCAGGCTGAGATGAGAAAACTATTTATATTTGTGTTCAGCCCTTACTTTACAGATCGGGGACTAAAGGCAGTTGAAAGCAAGCAGTCTTCTATTTATAGGTTTGAGTTATACGCCGAGCTAGCTTCGTTTAAGTCTTTTAGCTCTACCTCTGCCTTCGATTCCTCTATGGCAACCTCAGCCATAAACTAACTATCTAGCTTCTTAGGGCTTAGCTACTTTATCCGCTAGAGGAAGATAAGCTGCCTTGGAAAAAACCCTTCGAATCTCTTACCCAAAACCCTTTTTACGGGCTAGCAGGTACAGGCCATACAGCTGGTAGTATGATTTCTAAGTTACACGGGATCTAGTATTGAAGGAAAGCTAGAAAGCTAATTGATATTGAGTTACAGGGGATTCCCCCATATTCTATTCAAATTCCCTCCCATTCTATTACTACACCCAGGGAATCTCTTTCAACACCAATTGATTCTCATCCATATTCCGTTGAATCACTTCATAGTCCCTTTTAATCTATTACAAGACCTAGGATTCAATGCCACTAGGATAGCATCAAGTCTTCCTAGCCTTCCCTGAACTACTCTATCGGAAAGCAGCAAAAGCAGAGAAAGAGCTTGAGGTGAAAAGAGAGATCGGAGATTTATCGATCTATTGAGTTACGTTGAGACAATACCGACCTTCTTCATCTTCTTTGATCTTTCCCGGCGGGGGGATTCTATTCCAATGCCCAAATCCCCTCCTTACTTCAGCGGATCTAGTAGGAAAGGCTGTAACTAAGTATTTCCAATCAGCTTATTTAGGATTTCGTTCCGAGAAGCAGGTAAACGAAAAATGACCTTGTCTTGCAAAGGAGCTTGGGGCCTTACAGGCTGACCTTCATCTTTCTATTTTCTTGCGTGAAAGCCATGACTTAGATTGAGATCTTTTAGGCAAGGAATAAGAGCTCGAAGGGCTAACTAAAGAAGTAGCAGTTAAAGAATTCCCATCAGTTGGATCCGGAAGTAAGAAAGTCTAGTAAGGCAGGAGCATTACGAAATCATAAGCTGCAAAGAAGTCATAGTCAACCGGGGAGCTCTAATGAATTGATTGTTCTCTTAAAGAATTCCTTTTTTAAGAAGGGCAGAAAGTAAAGTTAGAATCATTCTCTTTTGTTCTTACCAAGCCGCCTAAAAGGAAGTATAGCAAAGGCAGAAAGGCAGTCCGGAATACTGAGTTATATTTAGTGTTACTACGGGGCCGTCCTTAGATCAGGATGAGCACAACGACCTGAGATTGAGTTTAAAACCTACCTTTTTTCTTTCTATTTGTGTGAAGAAATCCCATCCTTGAGAATCCTCGATCTTGAGATTGTTGTGCATTATTCCAGTCCAGAAGTTCATTCATTGAAGTCGACCCATAAGCTCTATCTTAAGGGATTGAATTCGGTGCATAAGAGGAAGCAGTCAGTAAAGTCAGATTATTTAGTTACGACCTACCTTCAGTCATTCATCGATCCAATTGAATCTCATCTCAATCCTGAACTGACCGAGGAAGTTTCAGCCTTGATAAGCTATAGAAAGAACCTTACTTAGACGCCCTCAACCTTAAGATCAGATCAGGCGTAATTTAGTATTTTGATTTGTGTGCAAAAGCAAGGGCAGTCGGGAAGAAGGCAAAGATTCATCTTTCGAAGTCTTTTGGTTCAAAGCCGAAGAAAGAGTGGAAAGCTGCAAGTAGTCTTAAAATACCTGGCCTTCCAAGAGGATTCTCCTCTAATCCTGCTTCTATTGATTGTTGCGCATTAAAGCTAGCAAGTCAGATCTTTTAGCATTCCCGCGACCGGAAAAAGAAATTCCTAATTATGTCGACCCTTAGTCTTCCAACAATAGGTCAGTCTAGTCGATTAGAAGGTACAAAATCAATGGGTGCCGGAGCTGCTACAACGAAATGTATTACACTGTCTTATGTTGCGAGAGGGCCGCCCCGTCTCGTATCTCGTATCAAGCTATGGTAAACGAAGAGTCGACGATTGCTACTAAGAACCTAACATAACTTTTCAAAGACCAGGCGGTTGCCGCTTTCAGGTTGTTTTGTTAAAGGCAGCTTTGATTGAGTGCGCCTTGCTTTCTTCTTTCTTTCTTCTGCTTGATGGAATAGAGAAAGAGAATCTTATAACCCTAGAATAACAAATCTCAGGGTTTATAATAAAGAAGAGAATGTGAGACCTACTATTAGCCCCAGCTTCCCCGATGTGAGAGTGTCCTTATCTCCTGGAAACAAAGAAATTCCTTCCTCTCTCCTTTCACTCGAGTAACTTCTATCCTTATGCCCTTACACGAGACGCAGATAGCAAGCAGACAGCTAGATTCTTACTGAGAAAACAACCTTTCTTTCTTCATATGGAAGATGATTCTCCACATGAGGACAATAAAACCGGCCATATAGAGCCAAATAGAATAGAAAGAAATTATACATTATCGGGCAGAAAAAGGACCGGGGTTTAGCTCTTTGAAGCAGATGTTGAAGGAAGCCTGACTTTACTCAAAAATCCATTAAAAGATATAGCCGATCGCATCTCTCTTTCTATTGATTGTAATTCAAAGTCAAGGTTCTATGCTTGTTCACTAGAATAAGGAAAATGACTCGACCGGGTGACGAAGGAAGCTTGTTAGAATTAGAAAAAGAAGTCACTGAATCAAGTCCCATTTGATAGTTAACCCCATCATCCATCAATGGAGGAAGGCGTTAAGGTAACCTCAAACCCAGTTGATGAAGGAAGGCATCTCACAAACAAAGGCCTTAGCGCATGCTGCCCACATGAGCACAGAAGGAGGCCAATGTTGTAATTCTTAAGGATGATTCTTTGAAGCAAGTACTTTGACTTTAAAGCTACGAATTAGAGTGAAACTTACCTCACTTTTATTGATCAGTAAGTGATAGCTGTCAGGTTCGCAGAATGGCCGATGGAACCAACTGAATCCACTCTCGTGACATGTATTTCCACGGGAAAGAGATGAGCTTTTTTATTCCGCCACTTCGAAATTTGTTTCATAATCAGTTGCAAAAGAACTAGACGATGCGTCCACAGAATCGTTACGGCTGTATTTACGGCAGTCATGTTCTGGTCTGTGGCATTGTCATTTTACTAAGAGATCATTTGAGAACGTGTGGAGGGAAGAACCAGCACGGCCTGGCCTAAAGCCAATCCATAGCCCCCAAAATCTTTCTAAGATGAGCACGGGTTTTTCCTGTTATGCGTAATTGCGTAATTAAGGGCTTTCTTGCAATAGGTAGCGCTCACAGCGAGAGCTCAGCTTACTATTATTCCTACCCTAATGTGTCAAGAATAGAATAGGTAGTACAGGTCAGCAAGCAAGCATAGCTAGATCTAAGGTATCTGGATCAGAAGGTATATCCTACCCCAACCCTTCTTGTTCTTGGTTCTTTTGTGCTATCTTTCTATCAAGTTTCCAGCGTTAATGTAGAAGTAGAAGGTGTAGAAAGAAGGATTATCAGATTTGATGAAGTTATTTAGCTTTCATCAATCTTTCCTCATTTTCATCCTCGGATTCTTCCTATACCATTACTTTCGGTATTGAGGTTGAACTAAGGTTTCCCCTCTATCTAGTGAAAATGAATCGAACTTCAAGGAAGATTGATCACAGCTGAGTCTGAGCCCAGCACTTCTTCAATTTACTAAGATATCCAGTCTCCAATTCCAAGGTGTGGACCAGGAAATGCTCCCTGAATCAAAAAAGAAGTTTGGGACCAATGCAGTGAATGGTGGTGGGTCTGGTTGTTCCGGGGTAAGGTTATCAAGATTCAAAGGCCGTTAAGGCTACTCTTATTGGAATTTGAGTCTGGTGACCACTGCACCGCTATAGATACTATATACCACTGTCAGGGTGAGAACAACACATTCTACAGGGTAGTTGCCTATGCACCCTATAACTATAATAAGAAAAGCGCTCCCTCCGGGGATCAGGAGTGATATAATAAATTGGATGGTCATTTGTATGGTACATATTTGATGGACATAGGTAGGGTACATAAATGAGGATAGGGTGCCATTTGATAAAGATATTGTACCTACCGGAGTCACTCGACTTAGAAGAAGATGGGATTGAGCTCTACTTCTTATTCTTAATACGAAGGGAGGTTCACAGGCTGATAGGTGGAAGTATTCAAGAGAACTATAGAGCGGAATGCTTGGAGCGAGCCGAGCGCTTTCCTTTTAGCCGTGTATCTTGGCCTATTGGTCTACTGGTCTATTAGTCCTTGTTCTCTTTTCGTTATCCGCATTGGAGCTAGAAAGGGCTACTTGTAGTACTTGTACCGATCCGTATTTAGCCAGCTCTTTAGCTCTGCTTGGGTCTATTGGTCTATCGCTCATAGATTGGGAACTCTTAACTACACGGGAGGACTAGCTCCGTTGTGCCAATTCCATTTTGAATCCTAGTGGATTCATCCGCTTTAGGATAAACCAGAGGAGAATTAGTAGAGCTAGCTTCGACTGGAGACAAGACGGCTGGCTGTCGGATGCGCTATGCGCTAAGGCTACTTATTGCGCTAGGAGCAGTATGCAAGTTAGGAGCACGAGTTGCTGTCGGTAAGCATAGGCACTCGAGCTGGCGTATGGATTACCTATGAGCAGGTGTCGCACTCGGAATAGTTTTATTGGCACAACCTGAACTGGAACTATCATAGGCATAATAGTAGGAACCGGCACTCAACCATGAATATGAATATTTGCTTTTTTTAGTCTTTCTGGTCTTCCATTGCCTGGTTTTCTTCAGTAGTCGCTAGGCTAATGGGTACGGTCCAATCAATGGAACATTCTTCTGAACTGAAGACGGAAGCAAAATGCACTCCCATTAGCAGCCGAGGAGTACACATTGATGAGCTTAAGTAAGCGTTTTGACTACTACACTTTGTTGATGCAACGAACTCCTTCTATTCCACGAGCATAGAGTTAAAAAAGTCTTGTATTGCTTAAGCCCTTCTCATTCTTCATCATGTACTTATCCAACATCCGATTGTTGATCAATTCCGCATTACCAAAACGGATTAGATGCTGGAACTCATGCTAGCCACGGATTCGATCCAGCCACTTTGACCCTAGGGGAACCCCCTTATTAAGAAATCGGTTGTTAGTGAGCAGCCGCGTCTGGTGGATCCATCATTAAGGGTAGAGCGAGCTACGCGCCTTTCTGACCCGACAACAGGGGCCCCGAGCCTGGTTAACTATGCCTATAGTCCCTTTTTTCTCGTTTAGACAGATGACTCTCCATTTCTGATAAAGACGGGATAGGATCCACTTTGGCAGCTGAACTTCTTTGTCTATTTATCTAGAACCCCGTATCTCTTTTTACTTTACTGCGCCCGAGAAAGAAAAGATCCAGTTCGGGGCCCCGGGAGAAGCAACTGACTGCTGCTTCCTCCGCTACAACTGGTGGTTATGGATTCCGAAAAGGAAGGGGGATGAGCCGGGCTAGTCAGTCCTTGTCCGCTTGCTCCACAAAGTGACCATGTTCGTTCACAGAGATTGAACCGCACAAGCAATCAAAAACAAGTGTAGCGGGGTCATCCCCGAGTGGGAGATCCCACGATGACAGGCCTGGGGCGAAGTATAGGAGGGTGCTCGACTGAAGGGATTGATTGTAGTTGGCTGAGGCGCCTGTCGCCAGCCGATAAGTGACACAATCTAACCTCGTCAGCGGGACACGGGCTACGAAACCATGATTGGGCCGATAGGAGTTACTCTTTGCCCTGCGTAGCTTGTACTGTTCATAGAGTGCAGTTTGCTTTTGAGAGGAAAAGAGTAAATTGGTCTTCCAAAATTCAAATTACGTCCAAGGCCTATGTCTCTCCAACAAGGCAAAGCGGTATAGAGCCTTTGACCTTAATCCCGGATTTCGTCCTTCAGATAGTGGAGTGAAATATCTTTAACCTGATTTGCATATTGCTTCATTTCTTGATGTAAGGTATGACGCTTCCTTATAACTAAGGTCTCCGGTTGACCTATCACACCTGCCTCCCTCACGCATGCTGAGTTTTTTTCTCACGATACATTAGACTTTTGGAGCTGATAAAGGGCCGGAAAAAGTGCCAGACCCTCAACAAAAGAATGGATTAAGGTGATAGAGTGCTATCAAGAGAGGCTAGGCTTCGGAATTCAAAAAAGTGCTCTTTTTTTTCTCGTCAGCGGATTTCGCTCATCAAGTTCTTGTTTGATCTGCCGCTGTTAGACCACCACAATATTCATCTTTTTTTTTTGGTAATGCTCTTAATGGTGAATAGATTTTTCGATCTCCTTCTCCTTTTACGACGCCATGGAAGAAAAGCCACGAAACCTGCGATGTATACTGCAAACCCTCTTTTTTTTTTCCTAAAAAAAAGGCCTTTGACCTTTGTATTCGTTCGCCAAATCTTGTTCAGTTCCATCCAAGCTCGTTTTTGTCTGAATCTTCGTGGAAGAAGAAGAAGCGGTTCACCAGCCACTACATCTGTGGATCCCACCAAATCATTAAACCTGGCGGCTGCTCGCTCTTTGATCAGTGATTCACCGGCCACTAGATCGATGAAGAATCTCTCCAAAATCCGCTCTTTGATCAGTGATTCACCGGCCACTAGATCCAGGAATCCCACCTTATTCTCAAACCTGGTGGTTCGGTTGATTGGCACTCCTGTAAGCTCATCTTGCATACAAATTCTGGGGGTCCCAAGTCCTGCATCTACCAAGAACATTTCTTCCCTTAAGGGTAAAACTTCAGATTGTAAAGCGTTTCCACTACATAAGAAAAAACTGGAATTAGATCTTGGAAATGATCGACTCAAATAGATGCTCATCATAAGCTTTTTTTCTTCCTTCTAGACTGGTTCTGAACGCCGCGTAACATCATCTTAAACCAACCTCACAGATCCAACTCAATCTTTTACACCGATGTATCGTACTCTCTCGACCAGGTCATCATAAGAAAATACTGCTAAATCTTTCCGAAGTGAGAGAAGGAGGGAAGGCGCGCTACAACTAAGATAACAGCCAACTGAAAAACGTTAGCTAGCTAGGCTAGCGCGCAATGGCTTTCTCTGATAGGGGCTCGCTTCTTCAAGCTCCGTCCAACCTATACAAGGTGCTGC